GAATGCTGCCAAGATATCAGTAGCAAGGGTTTCATACTCAGGAGTGTAATAAGTCAATCTGTAATCTTTAACACCAGCTTTGAATCCAACACTTGCTTTAGTTTCTGTTTTTGGTGACATAAGTTCCTCCCCACAACTCATGAATTAAGAATTCTCACAACAACCGGGGTCTACTCGACATGGATTAGGCGTGAATGAAACCTTTCACAGCAATCCCTGACAAAATTCTCAACTAATATCAACTAATTAGAAATTGAAATGCTTCATTAGTGGACCATAGTATTTGATTCGTCAAATGTATCATTATTGTATACTGTTTCATATGTATGGCGCAACCCAACCCCTGTTTTTCAAGTTCCTAATTGGTCTCCTTCTGCTTTTTTTCGTTTTTTTATCTATTTTATCTACTAAACAAACCAATTAATATAATAAAAAATTGACTCTTGACAGTGATATATGTTGTATATGTATATCGTATATGTGAAAAAATATACAGAATACAAAATGGAAAGAAGACTAGGCGAAAATAAAAAAATAAGGAAGATCAGCGGATGAGATATCAATAATGACTCATAAATCAAGTTCGGGTTCGAATTCCATACATTATATATATCCATATATATATAATTCTAGATGGGATTGTTTCTCTTTCTAATGATAGATAAATGAAAGACTTCCTCATGATCCTTATTTACCTACTCGTACTCGATATTTTGAATATCGATTGGGTTGGGTGAACTTGAAAATTCATTCATTGAATCAAATCAGTAAGCGATTGAATTGGATTCGATTGAATAGTACCAACAAAATCGAGCGCTAACTCCCATTTCTTATTGAATTAACCGATCAACTTGCTATCGTACATTTTTGGTTCGGTAATATTCGCAAAAACTTTAGACATAGTTCAGTTTTTTATGAGAACAAATCCTACTACTTCTGGTCTCGGAGTTTCAACACTTGTGGAAAAAAATCAGGGACGTATCGCTCAAATCATTGGTCCAGTACTGGATGTAGCTTTTTCCCCGGGGAAGATGCCTAATATTTACAACTCTTTGGTAGTTAAGGGTCGAGATACCGCAGGTCAGGAAATTAATGTGACTTGTGAGGTACAGCAATTATTAGGAAATAATCGAGTTAGAGCTGTAGCTATGAGTGCTACAGATGGGCTGACGAGAGGAATGGAAGTGATTGACACGGGAGCTCCTCTAAGTGTTCCAGTCGGTGGAGCCACTCTAGGACGAATTTTCAATGTTCTTGGAGAACCTGTTGATAATTTAGGTCCTGTAGATACTCGCACAACATCTCCTATTCATAGATCCGCACCCGCTTTTACACAATTAGATACCAAATTATCAATCTTTGAAACGGGCATTAAAGTGGTGGATCTTTTAGCGCCTTATCGGCGTGGGGGGAAAATCGGACTATTCGGGGGAGCCGGAGTGGGTAAAACAGTACTGATCATGGAATTAATCAACAACATTGCCAAAGCTCATGGGGGTGTATCCGTATTCGGCGGAGTAGGAGAACGCACTCGTGAAGGAAATGATCTTTACATGGAAATGAAAGAATCCGGGGTGATTAATGAAGAAAATATTGCAGAATCTAAAGTAGCTCTAGTATATGGACAGATGAATGAACCCCCGGGAGCTCGTATGAGAGTCGGTTTGACTGCCCTAACCATGGCGGAATATTTCCGTGATGTTAATGAACAAGACGTACTTCTATTTATTGACAATATCTTTCGCTTCGTTCAAGCGGGGTCAGAAGTATCTGCCTTATTAGGTAGAATGCCTTCCGCCGTGGGTTATCAGCCTACCCTGAGTACAGAAATGGGTTCTTTGCAAGAAAGAATTACTTCTACTAAAGAGGGATCTATAACTTCCATTCAAGCAGTTTATGTACCTGCGGACGATTTGACTGATCCTGCTCCTGCCACGACATTTGCACATTTAGATGCTACTACCGTACTATCAAGAGGATTAGCTGCCAAAGGTATCTATCCAGCAGTAGATCCTTTAGATTCAACGTCAACTATGCTCCAACCTCGGATTGTTGGCGAAGAACATTACGAAACTGCGCAAAGAGTTAAGCAAACTTTACAACGTTACAAAGAACTTCAGGACATTATAGCTATTCTTGGACTGGACGAATTATCCGAAGAGGATCGTTTAACCGTAGCAAGAGCGCGAAAAATTGAACGTTTCTTATCACAACCCTTCTTCGTAGCAGAAGTATTTACTGGTTCTCCAGGGAAATATGTTGGTCTCGCAGAAACAATTAGGGGGTTTCAACTGATCCTTTCCGGAGAATTAGATAGTTTTCCCGAGCAGGCCTTTTATTTGGTAGGTAATATCGATGAAGCTACCGCGAAGGCTATGAACTTAGAAGTAGAGAGCAAATTGAAGAAATGACCCTAAATCTTTGTGTACTGACTCCTAATAGAATTATTTGGGATTCAGAAGTGAAAGAAATCATTTTATCTACTAATAGTGGCCAAATCGGCGTATTACCAAACCACGCCCCTGTTGCCACGGCCGTAGATATTGGTATTTTAAGAATACGCCTCGACGACCAATGGTTAACGATGGCTCTGATGGGGGGGTTTGCCAGAATAGGCAATAATGAAATCACCATATTAGTCAATGATGCGGAGAAGGGTAGTGACATTGATCCGCAAGAAGCTCAGCGAACTCTTGAAATAGCTGAAGCTAACTTGAGTAAAGCAGAAGGCAAGAGACAAGTAATTGAGGCGAATTTAGCTCTCAGACGAGCTAGGGCACGAGTAGAGGCTATCAATGCTATTTCGTACTAGCTGATCTATCGTACTAGCTGATCCACATAATCCATAAGAATCAAAAGTTCTGTTTATACACCATATTGGATTCCGTACAATCAAGTAGAATCAATCTGATTGATGTAACGAACAAGAGTAGTGAGCGGGATAGGAATAAGGGAAAGATACAAAATCAATAAAAGAAAAGGGGGTAGAAAAACTTATTAGATGCCATTCATTGACTCCGGTACCTAATAAGTTCTACCTACTATTGGATTTGAACCAATGACTCCCGCCGTATGAAAGCAATACTCTAACCACTGGGTTAAGTAGGTCATTTATCATCACAAAGAGAAAGAATAGAGCGCATCGTATCGGGTATTTATTATTTATTATAGATGGAATATGGCTTCTAAGCAATATCAATCCTTGGCAGGAAACGGATTAGGGTATCGTGTTAGATCATGTAATATCTTTCTTGACAAGAAATGATCTATATGATAAGATATCTATCACAAGGGCTATAGCTCAGTTGGTAGAGCACCTCGTTTACACGTGCGCCAATGCTTTTCAGGGGAGTTCATCATGCAATCAAAGAAATTGATCTTCTCTTATTGAAATGAAAGATTGATGTCTTACTCCATTGATTCGAGAGAACAAGAGAACAATAGCCTGACAAGTATTGGGTTCGATTCAGTTCCAATTCGGATACGAAATAGAACCAACCTTTGATTTTATCATTGATAAGGTGAATACCCAGTTAATTCAATGTTAGGCCTAATGAGTTAATAGGGACCTCAAAATAACCTCCTTTCGTCCTATGAACTTTGAGGTGTATGAAGTATCATATTTTACGCTTGAAGCGGAACGACAGGGACTCTATTGAGGTTGATCTAGGCCTAAGACAGACCTACGTCAAGGTAATCCTTTGAAACACTTTGGTATTGCTCCTGGATCAGAATATAAATAAAGAATCAGAGCACATGGAGCCATCTCGTTATCTTCATATAAAGATAAAATATGGTGGACTAACTGATTGATCCATCAGTTGATGAAAGAGCCCAATGCACAAAAATGCATGTTGGGTCTTTGAAACAGTTCGAATCATTTCGATAATAATCAGTTTGATCTGTTTTACCGAGAAGGTCTACGGTTCGAGTCCGTATAGCCCTATACCTATATAATATATTATTTGATTGATGTATTGTATGCTTTTGTAGAGTAGAATTTTGTACCCATTTTATCATCTCATTAGCGCGGCCTGTGGCCGGTTGGGCCATATAAGGCCATATATTATAATATATAAATATAATATAAAGAAGGCATTCCTGCGTGTACAAGAGATCCCTAGGGATATCAAAGTTCAAAAAAGTTTATTCCATCCAATAGGCATTTTTCCAATATCGAATTACATACGACCTTTTTCTTTTCCTCTTTTACTGCCCATGATGAAAGAGTGATTGATGCGCCTTAGGTATACCTAATCGCATTCAATCAATGAAGTCAAAATAATAACATGAGGCCCTCCAACCCGGCCCAACCAGATAGTAGTAAGTGGCACGGATCTAGGACCTATTCTTGGATTTGTGGAAAAGAAAAGCCAGAGAAAAAAGAAACTCTTTCGTCAGTTTCGGTGTGAAATTGTATTCATATAACTGGACTAGCAAAGTAAGTAGTTAAGTAGTCATTTTTCTTTGTACAATACTAATTTTTTTGTATCTGAATCTACTCCAATTGCTCACCATTTGAATTCTACCAATTCATACTTTATGCAAGAAGATTAGGGTCTTTTGGGCTTGGAAGAGTTATGAATCTCTAGACCTAGATTCATCGCCTTTTTGTAAAACAACAATCAAAATTCATTATCTCTGAAACAATGAATTGATCTTAGTCTTATTTAATGAAAGAAATGTATCGACGTTTGTTCTCTCTTCTATTTCTATGGGTATAGGTTTGGTTTATAGAATTAGAACCAATCGTTTGATAACGCACGATTAGACCAGAAATCTTTTATGGGGATCACTTCACTTATACTTATGATTTTATGATTTAAACTAAACGATTCCACTATCGGGCCACGCTCCGCCATGTGGGGATGCTGCAAAAAACTCCTTTTTTTGATTGCCCTGAAATCTAACATCTTGGTCTCACTAGGGGTTACTCCATTAACAAAACAAGGATTTTGAGTCAATCCAAATCGCGTAGCACTAAGAATTGGTCCGAAATG